GTTATTGGATAGCGAGGACTTAGAGACTCTCCTGAGTCTCTATAGAAAGTATCTTCAGCCCTTTCCACAACCACTAATTCGATTTTCCGTGGGGCTATCCAATCGAATTCAGGACCCGGTAATTAAACACTACATTAGTAGTGGAAGGGAATCAATAAATCTTTATATGAGAGCCCTTCCACCATTCATCTGTCCTTGAATCCTAGAGGCAAGGATTTAGAGCACTTTAGCTTTCGAGAGCCAAACTTCCAGATGTTTCGAACCAAGCAAGCAAGTCTCAAGAGTCCTTTTACTTTGTTTGCTTCTGCTGGGGAAAAATTCAGCGAGTTATATCAGCAAAACGAAATAAGAGATTTCGAGTTTTTTCTTGATCAGGCGACACCCGGATTTGAACTGGGGAAAAAGGATTTGCAGTCCCCCGCCTTACCGCTCGGCCATGCCGCCAAAATGTATGATACCCTACAAAATAGATGAAAAAAGTCTCCCTTTGTTTTGGACTTGCATCTTGAATCCCGTTTTCTTAAATTTAACCCCTGCCCGAAAAGAAAAAAATCCTTCGTTTTTTGGATTGGATCCATCCCTTCGGTTGTATGTATAGTATCTCAAAAACGAAATATCTAAAAATTTTCCCTCTCTTTTTTATATTGATATTGAAAAATTGAAAAACCAAATGTGGTTTTTCAGTCCCAAAAGCCAAAATTTAGGACAAATTGGAACCATTAACTATTAAATGGGACTGTAAATTCATGAACGATTCTTGGATTTGAATCCAAAATTGTCTTTTCTTAATCCTAATTCTAATTATATAAGAAAATCCAAATTGATACATAACTAATCAGTATTGATTCTTTTCCATAAAAAAAAATCCTTTCCAATTTCCATTATAACAGCAAATAGAAGTATATGTAAACCCCAGAACATAAATTGTTATACAAATATCTAATTGGATATCATATCTATATATGATGACTCTAGAGAATTATTAGTAAATTGTAGTGCTTCAATTTTTCATTCAATAGATGGAATAGAAAATGGAAATTTTGATATAGCATAGCACGCGCTGTCCCGAATAGAACTTAAATAAAGGAGGAAACATAGATAGCTATCTACACATGGTTAATAAATACAAACTTTATTACTATGTTACGCCCTTCAATCGTATTCTACTAAAAAAAGAAAAAAAGGTAAAATAAAAGTATCTCTCTTTTATGCGAATCATTTGTTGAACAATAGAATCCGTGAAAAAGTTAAGTGCTAAAAAAATATCAACTCTATATTTTTGATGATTATAATGTCTTTATATCATCGAACAGATGAAATCCGAATCCATTTCTTTTTCTGGTACCCAATCGGATTAGAGTATGTAATATCATAATAATGGTAGAAATGGAATCACTTTTTTTTTGATATTCTATCCAAAACTCCATAAGCCTAAGTGGCATTTATTAATTCCTTTCGATTTTCTATCTGTTCCAAATTCCAATTTGAATATAAAATTGTCTTTATTCCTCCGTTCATATGCATTTCATACATTCCATATACGGGGTGAGTCAAATTTCATGCGATTCAGTAAACAAAATAGAAATTCCATCATTGCTAAATCAATCCATATGATTTGATGAAGAATGGTTCAATAATGGAATTTTTTGAGAAAAGGGAAATTCAAAATGCTCGGGGATGGAAATGAGGGAATGTCTACAATACCTGGGTTTAATCAGATACAATTTGAAGGATTTTGTAGATTCATTGATCAGGGCTTAACAGAAGAACTTTATAAGTTTCCAAAAATTGAAGATACAGATCAAGAAATTGAATTTCAATTATTTGTGGAAACATATCAATTGGTAGAACCTTTGATAAAAGAAAGAGATGCTGTATATGAATCACTCACATATTCTTCTGAATTATATGTATCCGCGGGATTAATTTGGAAAACCAGTAGGGATATGCAAGAACAAACTCTTTTTATTGGAAACATTCCTTTAATGAATTCCCTGGGAACTTCTATAGTAAATGGAATATACAGAATTGTGATCAATCAAATATTGCAAAGTCCCGGTATCTATTACCGGTCAGAATTGGACCATAACGGAATTTCGGTCTATACCGGGACCATAATATCAGATTGGGGAGGAAGATTAGAATTAGAGATTGATCGAAAAGCAAGGATATGGGCTCGTGTGAGTAGGAAACAGAAAATATCTATTCTAGTTCTATCATCAGCTATGGGTTCGAATCTAAGAGAAATTCTAGAGAATGTTTGCTATCCTGAGATTTTCTTGTCTTTCCTGAATGAGAAAGAGAAAAAAAAAATTGGGTCAAAAGAAAATGCCATTTTGGAGTTTTATCAACAATTTGCTTGTGTAGGCGGAGATCCGGTATTTTCTGAATCCTTATGTAAGGAATTACAAAAAAAATTCTTTCAACAAAGATGTGAATTAGGAAGGATTGGTCGACGAAATATGAATCGGAGACTAAATCTTGATATACCTCAGAACAA